ATAGAACATCAATTTAATAGAACATCAATTTAAAAACCAAAAGGGAGGTTTGTCATGATTTTTTTTCTACTAGGTAAACTACGTAATTTATACATGAAGATAATAAATTCGGTCGTTGTGGCCGGACTCTATTATGGATTTTTCACCACATTCTCCATAGGGTCCTCTTATTTCTTACTTATCCGAGCTATAGCTACGGAAAAGGAAAAAGGAAGAGAAGGAACCGTGAAGAGGGTAGCAGCAACAACAGGTTTTATTATGGGACAGCTCATAATGTTGCTATCGATCTATTCTAAGCCTCTGTATCTACTATTGGGTAGACCTCATACAATAACTGCCCTAACTCTACCCTATCTTTTTGTTCATTTATTCTTGAGTAATCATTATAAGTTTGATTCTTACAATTCACTGCAAAGTTTCAGCACTCAACTTGTATTCCTGAATAATCTCATTTTTCCATTATTCTACCATTTCATGTTACCAAGTTCAATGTTAGCCAGATCAGCCAACATTTATATGTTTCGATGCAACAACAAGATATTATTTGTAATAAGTAGTTTTGTTAGTTGGTTAATTGGTCTCAGTTTATTCATCAAATATGTTGACATGTTATTTGTCCGGATACGGCAAAGGGGTTTTATTCGATCTATTATTCGATCTAATAAGTACCTTAATGGACTACTTAGTGACCTTAATGTACTACTTAGTCGATTAAGATCTAATAAGTACCTTAATCAACTAATTATTCGAGTTAGATCTAATAAGCAACTTTATATACTACTTCTTCGATTTAGATCTAATAAGTTCATGAAATCCATTAATGTACTACTTAGTCGATTAAGACCTAGTAGGTACCTTGTGTCAGATTTGAAGTACCTTGTGTCAGAATTTCGGTACCTTATGTTCCAATTGCAAAAGTCTATGCATCGAACCTTTACTATTATCTTATTTATTATTTGTATCTACTCTTTAGGCAGAGCGCCGTCAGCCTTTTTTACTAGGAAAATGATCGTCGAAACCCCAAGAAAGGGGAGAAGAGAAACAATTGTCGAAACGAGGGGGACTAAACTGGAACAAGACATATTCACCGAAGAAGGTTCTGATCATTTTCATCACCGTTGGCACCCTTTGTTTCTTCTTTTCAACTATAAACGATGGGCTCGTCCATTGCGATATATAAAAAATAAGAAATTCGAAAACCCTGTAAGGAATGAAATGTCACAACATTTTTTTTTTTCAGGCCAGGAGAATGGACACCTAAGAGTTTCGTTTACATATCCATCCCATTTAGCGAACTTTATGGAAATGCTAGAGCACAAGATGTATTTATCTTTCTTTTCAAAAGATAATTTCGTCTGTGATGAATTGGATAAATTCGTCTGCGATGAACTGCATCATTTTGATTATTGGATTCATACCAATGAAAAAAAATTATGCAGCCTAAGGAACGAGTTTACAGATAGAATTGAAGCCCTAGACATAGGATCTCCTCATCTGGATGTACTCGAAAAAAAGATTCGATTATGCAATAATAAAACGAAAAAAGAATACTTGCCTAAAATATATGATCCTTTCTTAAACGGATCCTATCGTGGAATAATTAATCAATCTTTTTTACCTTCCATTCGAAATAAACAAAATAAAGTTTATAGGATCCTTCTTTTCCAGGAAAAAACTACTGGAATAAAAAAAATTCGTAAAGAGGTTCCCCGATGGCCATACCAACTAGCCAGCGATGTAGAACGCGCCAGAAAAAAAGCTAGAAAACCGATAAGACAGGGGAAAGCGACGCTAACAGGGTTTCACATGCGCGGGAGGCCCAAGAAACGTATAACTTTTACTAAGCGGAAGGTTGACCGCCCCGAAGATAAGCAGAAGGGTACCCGCATGGGAGAGTTTGCAAAGGAAGTTTTTGACTTTTCTAGCTCTACTACGAAAAATAACGACAAAAATAAAAATAAAAAAGAAATAGGTGCGCTATTTTATCCCCGTATATCGGATTTTCGTCGAAACATAATCACAGGTTCTATGCGTTTTCAAAGGCGTAAAACCGTTGTTGGGAGAAGACTTCAAGTAAGGGCACATTCCCCACTTTTTTTCGACGTGATAGTATTTTATATGCAGCCTCTTTTCGACAAAGTAATATCAAGAGTAATTGAGATTTCCGACCGAATACAAGACATTTTTTTCAAAATAACAGGAATCCAATTGAAAAATAAAAGAAGGTCCCAAAGAGCCGAAGAACTAGAATTTTATAAGAGTTTGGGCGAAGAATTGGAAAAAATAGACTTGAAATACAAACTAGAATGGGAAGAAGAATTGAAAAAAAAACGAGACTTGGAAGACGAAATCATCGAGGAAGACCCCCGACGAGCCGAGGAGAAAGAAAGAGACAGAGTATTAGAGATCTATGATAACGTTTTATTTTGGGAGGATCCATCTATAGCAAGAACTCGTCTTTTACTAGTTCAGTCGAAGATTAGAAAATGGATTCTATTACCTTCATTGATACTAGCTAAAAATATTGTACGTTTATTATTACTCCAAAAGCCCGAGTGGGCCAAGGATATAAGGGATATGAAAAGAGAAGTGCATGTTCTATGCAACGATAATGATATGCCAATCCAACGAGACGATATCTTTTCTAAGGCCTGGGAAAACGAGGATAGGCAATTACATATAATCATAAAAAATCCTTTCCGTCTGAAACCTTGGCACCGATCTAAGAGACAACCTTCTGGTAGGGATCCAATGAAAAAGAAAAACGAAAAAAGAAAACGTTTTTCTTATTTAACGGCTTCGGGAATGGAAACTCATCGTCATTATGGTGCTCCCAACCAACTACTTTCGACTGCTTTTTCTTATTTTTTTGCACCCATTAAAAAAAAAAGCAAAAAAGCAATTCGAAAATGGAGTTTTCTAGTTCTAAAAATGTTCAAAAAAAGAACAAAGTTTCTAAAGGTACTAAAGGTACTACAAGAACTACAAAAAAGGATACAAAGTTTTATTGAAAAAAAAAAAAATTCTATAATCAATAATCAGATTTTTCATAAATCATCCATTCAAATCCGATCTATGGATAGGACAAATTATTCACCGACAGAAAAAGCAGAAAAAGAAAAAAAAGAAAAAAAAGCAGAAAGAGAAAAAAAAATGAAAGAGCTGACTGATAAAATAAGCACAATCAGAAATGAAATAAAAAGAATTACAAAAGACAAGAAACGAACTCGAAAGAAAAATAAAAGAAGAAATGCTCGATTAATCCGTAAACCATATTTATTTATAAAATGGATCGGGGAAAGTATATACACGGATATCTTTTGGGGGATCATTCCATATACCATTAAAAAGATCTATCGATCTATCATTAAGAGTCTTTCTAGGTGGATGCGCATTATCAAACGTTTTCTTAAATTAACAAAAAAAAAGAAAAAGAAAAACACATTTGAGCATATTTCGACTATACAAAAAAAACTTTCACTTTCTCATATTACTCATAAAATGAAGATTCGGAAGAGGCGGAAGAGGCGGGCCAGGGCGCGGGTTTTTTTTAATTTATCCCTCGTGTCGCAGAACTATGTATTTTACAAATTATCACAAAACCAGGCTATTAACTTGTATAAGTTAAGATCTGGCCTTCAATATGACGGAGCATCTTTATTTCTTAAGAATGAAATAAAAGATTCTTTTCGAAGACAAGGAATAATTTCTTCCGAATTAAAGCATAAGAAACTTCAGAATTCTGGAATGAATCGATGGAAAAATTTGTTAAAAAAGAATCAATGGATAAAATGGTTAAAGAGTCATTATCAATACGAATTATCTGAGCGAAAATGGTCGAAATTAGGACCGCAAGAATGGCGAAGTGAAGTCAATCAACATTGTAGGGTTGAAAATCGAAATTTAAGAAAACGAAAACAGAATTCATCTAAACGAGAGAAAAAGGTTTCGTTATTGGAAAACCAAAACTATCATTTGCAAAAAACATATAGATATGAGAAAAGATCATATCAATCGATTTATTATCAAGATAAGAAGGACTCAGATAGTTATGGGTCAGCATTACAAATACATAAACCGAATTTAGTTGATATGGGGGGGAGTAGCCCTATTCAAAATTATATAAGAAAAGATCATTTTATGAAAAATACAGATAGAAAATATTTTGATATGAAAGGTCTTGATCTTTTTGATCTCAAAATTCATAAAGAAATCAAGCCACCCAATCAAAAAAGAAACCTTTTTGATTGGATGGGAATGAATGAAGAAATACGAAATCTTCCGTATTCGATACCTTGGTTTTTCCCACAAATTGGGTTCAAAAAAAACGAAGGATTTAAAAAGAGACCGGTGTTTAGACAAATTCATTCACTTTTAACCATAGGTGAAGAAGATTATACGAAATCAGAGATGCAAATAGCTAGAAAGACAGAAGAAGAAGACGTATACAGCCCAATTGATATTGATAATTTTATTAGGAGTGGGAGAAAAAACCTCAAGAAAATACATTTGAGTTTTCAATTGGACTGGGGGAATACTATAGGAAGTTTCGAATTATGGGAAAAGATGGATGAATTTAAGCCTGACCGTGTACCTAGCTTTGAACGTCTACTTAGCCTTGACTGTGGAAAAAATAACCAAATCGCAAGAAGAGGCGATATGCTTTTCAAGTTGAAGAAGAACGCAGTGGATCCGAATACACTAAATAACATGATGTTGTGGTTGAGTCATTGTGATGGTGTCAAAGGCCTAGAAAACGGAATGTGGAGTCTAGAACCGGGTCGTGTGTCTGTAAAAGATGTAAAAGATAATGTAAAATTGATTATGTATCAAACCATAAAGATTTCTTTGATTCATGCGATTCAACAAAAAAATAAAAGAGACAGAGAAAATATGGATAAGAATCTTTTTAAGGTATCGATTGGACTAATTATGCCAAAAAATAGAAAGAAAAAGAATTATGATTTGCTTGTTCCTGAAAATATTTTATCGTCTAGACGTCGTAGAGAATTGCGAATTCTAAGTTGTTTGAATGCAAGGAATAGTAATGGTGTGGATAAAAATGCAGTATTTTGCAATGGGAACAGGGTAAAAACCTGTGGTCAATTTTTAGATAAAAGCCAAGATCTTGATAGAGATAAAAAGAATTTCATGAAATTCAAATTCTTTTTCTTTCTTTGGCCCAATTATCGATTAGAAGATTTAGCTTGTATGAATCGCTATTGGTTTGATACTAATAATGGTAGTCGTTTCAGTATGTTAAGGATACATATGTATCCACGATTAAATAATGGTAGTCTTATCAGTATGTTAAGGATACATATGTATTCACGATTGAAAATGAATTCATGATACAATTGTGCGCAGCTATTTATCCCCTACCATATATATCGGGTGGATAAATAGCTGCGCACATGCCTTGTCTTACATTCGATTTTTATACATGAATACTAATTCAATGACGTATCAATTAGATCCAGAAATGAATCAATAAGGAAATTCGGATTGATTATTGTGGATACCAGAAAAAAATACCTCCCATTATTATTACTGATCAGTAAAATTCATATTCGTAAAAGAAAAATAGTAAAAATTAATAAAAAAATTGCCACAGAGAATAAATACAAAAAAAGATAAGAAGAGATGCGACCCCCACTACCGTACTTCATACCTTCTCCTATAAAAAAACTAGTAAGACCAAATCCATTTGGAATTCCATCAATTATTCGTCTGTCAAAAAAATAAACTAGCTCAGCCAATCCTCTTATACTTCGAATTACGTATCTTGCATAAAAAGCATCAATGTAACCACGATAATAGGACCAATCATATATAACATTTTTTATTTTGTCCGAAAAATTTTTCTTTGAATGTCTTTTATCAATTAAATTTAGTAAGTCAAAATTTTGTAAGGATGAATAAATGGGTTTATAAAAAAAGGACGCTAGAACTATTCCAAAAGAAGCTATACTAACTGAAAGGATTGCATTTGTGAAAAATTCAATCCAATCACCAGAATTCATATTATCCAAATTTGGATGTAAAAGATTTATAGATGGAGTTAACCATTTTGATAAAATATCCAAATATATACCTTCTTGATTAAAAGGAAACCCTATGAATCCAATAAACAAAGTAAAAAAAATCAATACAAGTAGAGAAAATAACATAGTATTTTCCGATTCATGAGGATACGCAATTTTTTTTTTATTGTCAAAACTCTTAATACTAATAAATGATCCTATCTTTTTTCTTACATTTGTATACTTAAGCTTTTTCTTTTTTTTCGTTGGTAATAAAGTTACTAAAGAAAGATTGGGATTAATTGGTTTCAGTCTTTCGTGACCCCATAAAGATATTGAATAGAAAGAATTGCTTTTTTCTCCACTATATTTCTGAAAATGAACGTTTAAATGACCTTCAAACGTAAGTAAATAGATGCGAAACATGTAAAATGCAGTTAATCCTGCGACAGAACAGGCGATAGTTGCGAAAAGTGGTGAATACAACCAACTATCATTAAGAATTTCATCTTTAGACCAAAAACAAGCAAAAGGGGGAATACCACAAAGGGAAAGGGTGCCTATTAAAAAAGAAGTTTTTGTAATAGGTACATGCTTTCTTAATCCGCCCATAAAAACCATATTTTGACTTTTATATGGAGAATAGCCAACAATAGTTTCCATCGAATGAATAACGGAGCCCGATCCTAAAAACAATAATGCTTTTGAATAAGCATGAGTAATCAAATGAAACAAAGCAGCTCGATAAGAACCCATACCCAGAGCTAACATCATATAACCCAATTGAGACATTGTAGAATAAGCTAAACCTCTTTTAATATCTGTTTGAGCAAGAGCTAAGGAAGCTCCTAATAGTACTGTTATTATACCGATTAAAGCTATAAACTGCATTATGGAAGGGATTACTATCAAAAGAGGAAAAAGACGAGCGACAAGAAAAATCCCCGCTGCGACCATAGTAGCGGCATGTATAAGAGCCGAAATAGGAGTGGGCCCCTCCATAGCATCAGGTAACCATACATGAAGGGGAAATTGTGCAGATTTTGCAATTGCACCGGCAAAAACTAAAAAAGTGCATACAATTCCAAAAAAGGAATAGACTTCATTATTAGAAATTGACGTAGTAAATATTTGAAATAAATCTCGAAATTCGAAACTGCCTGTTATCCAATAAAGACCTAAAATTCCTAATAATAAACCAAAATCCCCTACACGATTAGTCACAAACGCTTTTTGACAAGCATTTGCTGCAAGAGGTCGTGTGAACCAAAAACCTATTAATAAATAGGAACACATTCCAACTAATTCCCAAAAAATAAAAATTTGTATTAAATTCGAACTAGTAACTAAACACAACATCGAAGTATTAAAAAAACTCAGATAAGCAAAAAATCGCAAATAGCCTTGATCATGAGACATGTAATTATCACTATAAATAAAAACTAAAATCCCAACAGTAGTGATTAACATTGACATAATAGAAGTAAGTGGATCGACCAAATAACCAAACTCAAAAGAAAAATCATTATTGACGGTCCAAGACCATATATATTGATAGATAGAACTGCTATTTATTTGCTCAATAGAAAGTTTCGTTGAAAAAATCATAACTATACTTAACAACGAAATACTAGGAAAAGCCCACATACGCCGAAGTTTATTTGTTGTCGTTGGAAAAAGGAGCAGCGATACTCCTAATAACAAAGGAACTGTAAGCGGAATAAAAGGTATGATCCATGCATATTGGTATATATGTTCCATAAAAAGTTTTGATTAATTGTTTTTGATTCGTCGGCTCTGACCTCTTTCCTCAAAAAAGGTCAATTCAATAAAAAAATTAAGATATGCAATTAAGTTAACCATAATTTTATATTTAAATTTTTTCGAATTCGAACAAGCATTTTCTTAGTATTCAACTAAAGAAGTTCTAATTGGTCAACTTACCGAGTCATTTTTATCGAACGTAAATACTTGATTATTAAATAAATAAGGCTATAAATAGATAGAACAACTTTTTTTTTATTTTAAAAAACTCATAGATAGAAAAAAATAAACCAAATAAAAACTCTGCTACTGATAGGAATAAAAAAATCCACAAATTTGATGGAAAAACTCGGAATTATGAAAATTAGTTTATTCGAAATCATTCATTTTTTCTCTAACAAACTTTTTGATTGATCGTCTTATATTTAAATAAAGTATATATATTTTATTTTTCATATTACTTAACACTTTTCTTTCCACTTTCCATAACATAAAATTAAAATTAGACAAACGTTCAAATCATGTATACTTTCCTAAAAAAGAAGTACCATTTCAATCAATTTTTGAAAAAGTAAGTTAAAAAAGTCCTTAAAAAGAAAATATCATATAGAAAAATATAAAGAAATATACGTAATAATTTTGATGCCCTATTTTTTCATTCAAACCCTTTTTACGGTACACCGGATTCTATACATAGAAATTGAAAAAAAAAAGACTTTTCTCATTGGAATATATATATATTATGTTTCCTATTAATATTAGGTAAAGTAAAAAGTATAAAAATAAAACTACTAAACTAATAAACTAAATAATAATAATAACGAAATAATATCGAAATAATAGATAGGAAAGAAATATTCCTTTGAACAATAGATGTCTTTCACATCCAACTATAACAACGAATAACTTATTCATTTTTGAATGGCAGTTCCAAAAAAGCGTACGTCAATTTCCAAAAAACGTATTCGTAAAAATGTTTGGAAAAGAAAGGGCTTTTCGGCAGCATTAAAAGCTTTTTCATTAGCGAAATCTCTCTCGACCGGAAAGTCAAAAAGTTTTTTTGTACGAAAAAAATAAAATACAGGATTAATATGAATCGATCTAACTTCTACAAAAAATTTTTATAATAAAAAATGATCTAAATATAGAATTAGTTATTTGAATTCACCAATAGATCAACATGAAATCTAATTTGCTTCTGTCTTCTGATATGTAGAATAAAAAATCATATATAGATATCTATATCCGAATCTAGATTCGCAATTCTAATCGGTACTTTGTTGTTTGCCAATTTAGCCACCCTTCTTTTTAGCATATTTTATCTGTTCTGGGATGGGGATTTCTATTTTCCCCATCAACCTATTTTAACTTTTAAAAATCGTAAAGATTTTTTATAGCGATTAAAAAGCAAATCTAAAAAATAAAAAAAAGGTCCTTAAATTAAATTTATTTTTTCAATTTAAAACTAAAACTTTTACTTTTTTAGTCATTTTTTTTTTTCTGAAGGATTATATATTAGATAGATCTTTTTTTTTAATGAAAAAAAGCCATTTTGTGTTTCTTTTTATCGATAAGATAAAAGGATTTTATGATTTAAATAAGTTTCAGTTAAAGAATGAGTTATTATGAAATCACGATAAGAAAGAACATTTTGAGTTCTATCCATGGATAGAATCCAGAACTCTAGGAATTCAATAAAAAAGTAGAAACTACGCGAAAATATATTGACAAGTTGAAAAAACTCACACCCCAAAAATTCTACTAAAACTTATCATTAGATGTTCCAATTTCAATCATTTTTTCTTCCGAAAATCTAATTAGACTATTGTCAACTGCGTCACTCTCGACGATTGAATAAAAATAGGATATTATTATTTGAAACAAGCCGCCATGGTGAAATTGGTAGACACGCTGCTCTTAGGAAGCAGTGCTTGTGCATCTCGGTTCGAGTCCGAGTGGCGGCACGGAACCTTCAAATTTAAAAAAGAATCAAATAGTCCGATAAAGAATCAAATAGTCCGATAATGCAAATGAATTCATCATTTTCATTTGGTCATTTTTGATCGAAGGACTTTTATATATATTTATGGTATGGTTATGCTATTTTCTATTTTAGAGCATCTTTTCCATCATATTTCTTTTTCGACCGTTTCAATTGTAATTGCAGTTCTTTTGATAACTTTCATAGTGAATGAAATAATAGAACTATATGATTCCTTAGAAAAAGGCATGATAATTACGTTTTTCTGTCTAACAGGATTATTAGTCACTCGCTGGATTTTTTCAGGGCATTTCCCATTAAGTAATTTATATGAATCATTAATCTTCCTTTCATGGACTTTCTACATTATTCATATGATTCCTTTTTTTAAAAAGCATAAAAAAATTTTCCGTGCAATAACGGCACCAAGTGCTATTTTGACTCAAGTGTTTGCTACTTCAGGCCTCTTAACTGAAATGCAACAATCCACAATATTAGTACCCGCTTTGCAATCCCAGTGGTTAATGATGCATGTAAGTATGATGGTATTAGCTTATGCAGCACTTTTATGTGGATCATTATTATCGGTAGCGCTTCTCGTTATCACCTTTCAAAAAAAAATCCGTATTTTTGGTAAAATCAAAGATTTCGTAAATGAATCTGTACTCTTCGGAGAGATCCAATACATGAATGAAAAAAGCCATATTTTACAAAACACTTATTCTTTGTCTCTTACAAATTATTACAGGTCCCAATTGGTTCAACAACTAGACCGTTGGAGTTATCGAGTTATTAGTCTAGGATTTATCTTTTTAACGATAGGTATCCTTTCGGGAGCAGTATGGGCTAATGAAGCATGGGGATCATATTGGAATTGGGACCCAAAGGAAACGTGGGCATTTATCACTTGGATCATATTCTCTATTTATTTACATATTAGAACAAATACCAATTTTAACTTTGAAAACTCTGCACTTGTGGCTTCTATAGGCTTTCTTCTAATTTGGATATGCTATTTTGGGGTCAATATATTAGGAATAGGTTTACATAGTTATGGTTCATTTACATTACCAAAGACCTAAATGTAATTTAATGAATTGATGAAAGAACCTAATAACCTGATGAATACAGCCACAGTTCGAAACATACATATAGAAAAAACCTCGTCAAGAACCATTTGAATCACTATTTGAATCAAGTAGTGATTCAAATGGTTCGGTTCTCACAAACGTAAAATATCCTTTTAGAATGGTTTCCAATTCACTTTTTTTGACGTTTACGTCAAAAAAATTATGTGAAATAAAACTATCTATAAAAAAAATTACCTAGAATAACTTCCGCCTTCTCAACTGATAGTGAGAGAAGAAAATCTGGGTAAATACCAATACCTACTATTGGTAAAACGATAGCAATTAAAACAAATAACTCTCGCGGTCCAGAATCCAAAAAATAAGAGTTTTGCCGATTAAAAAATTTGTATCCATAGAACATTTGTCGTAACATAGATAATAAATAAATAGGAGTTAATATTATTCCAATTGCCATTCCAAAAGAAATTAGAATTTTTAACATGAATAAAATTTTTTGGCTGGTAATTATTCCAACGAATACCATTAATTCTGCAATAAAACCACTCATGCCCGGTAATGCAAGGGACGCCATCGAAAAACTACTAAAGAGTGCGAATATTTTTGGCATTGAAATAGCTATTCCGCCCATTTCGTTAAGATAAACAAGACGTATTCTATCATAACTCGTTCCTGCTACAAAAAAAAGCGCAGCACCAATAAATCCATGCGAAATTATTTGTAAAAGAGCTCCGTTGAATCCCATATCGGTTATCGAGCTAATTCCTATTATTATGAAACCCATATGAGATACAGAAGAATATGCTATTCTTTTTTTTAAATTGCGTTGACCCAGAGATGCTGAAGCTGCATAAATTATTTGGATCGTACCTACTATCATCAACCAAGGAGAAAATAAAGAATGGGCGTGAGGTAATAATTCCATATTGATCCGAACCAATCCATATGCTCCCATTTTTAATAGGATTCCAGCTAGAAGCATACAAGTACTGTAATGGGCTTCTCCATGAGTATCGGGTAACCATGTATGGAGGGGTATAATCGGTAATTTAACAGCAAAAGCAATAAGAAATCCAATATAAAAAATTATTTCTAATCCCACAGGATACGATTGATTAACTAACGTTTCAAAATTTAATGTTGGTTCATAAGAACCATATAAACCAATACCAAGAACTCCTATTAACAGAAAAAGGGAACCCCCTGCAGTGTACAAAATAAACTTTGTAGCTGAGTAGAGACGTTTTTTTCCTCCCCATATGGATAAAAGTAGATAAACGGGAATTAATTCTAATTCCCACATTAGAAAAAAAAGTAAAAGGTCGCGAGAAGAAAATAATGCTAGTTGACCGCTGTACATTGCTAACATTAAGAAATTGAATAATCGAGAATATCGAGTAACTGGCCAAGCCGCTAAAGTAGCTAAAGTTGTGATGAATACCGTTAGTAAAATAGGTCCTATAGAAATCCCATCTATTCCTAATCTCCAGTGAAAATCAAAAAAACTAATCCATTTATAATCTTCTGCCAGTTGGATTAAAGGGTCGTCTGGTTGAAAATTATAACAGAATACATAGGTTGTTAGCAGAAATTCCAAAATACATATAAATATTGTATACCATCTAATTACCTTATTCCCCCTATGAGGGAGAAAGAAAATTAAAGAACCGGCAAATATAGGAAAAACTACAATTAATGTTAACCAAGGAACAAAATTCGTGGTAAAGACAAGATACATTTGGACCAAAAAACCCGTACTCGAATAAGAATCAAATAATCGATATATCGAGTGCGGGTTTTTGTCGGTAAACAAAAATGAAATGGATTCAAGTGAAGTTTTCTAGAACATATCAATAAGCTAGACCCATGCTGCGAGTTGTTTCATGCCATAAATATACTCGAACACTCAAAAAATCGGTTGGACAAGCGGATTCACATCTCTTACAACCAACACAGTCCTCTGTTCTTGGAGCAGAAGCTATTTGCTTAGCTTTACATCCGTCCCAAGGTATCATTTCTAAAACATCTGTGGGGCAGGCTCGGACACATTGAGTACACCCTATACATGTATCATAAATCTTTACGGAGTGTGACATTGGATCTATAAATTTTTTTGAATTTCATGAAATTTCGATCTAGTATAAATGACTTAACTAAAAATTTATAGATTTATAGACCAGATGAATCGATAATTTACCAGAATTTTGGAAGCAACTTTTTCTATATTCTGGTTCGGTTTAGAAAGGAGGCCAAAAATACTTGGATTCTTACATTTTTGAAGCATGATGATACGTTACATAAAATACCTACTAATATTGATAACTATTCAAATTTCTATAAGTATAATAAAATACTACTTATTCAACAAAGTCAATTTATTAATACGAGTTGATTTTCTGTTACGATAAATTGACGAAAGAATAGCTGGTCCAATAGCTGCTTCAGCGGCTGCAATAGCTATAACAAAAATGGAGTAAATGTTTCCTTTTAATTGTCGACTATCAAAAAAATCCGAAAATGTTACAAAATTCAGATTAACTGCATTCAATATAAGTTCCAGACACATAAGAGCTCTAACCAAATTTCGGCTTGTGATTAATCCATAGACACCGATAGAAAATAAAAAGGCACTCAAAACAAGTACATGTTCAAGCATCATTGAACAACTCCTTATCAATCTCGATTCCGTTTATTTCTTATTTCAATATGACCAATAATGAAATTTTTTTATTTACTAGGATATAACAAATACAGAACAAAAGAAATATCTTAGTAATAGACAGATTTCCATTTTCGAAATGGAATAGAAATATAATAACGTTTGATTTGGAGTAATACTCTCCAAAATTTCTTAGTTTATTGACGGGCTACAGCAATTGCACCTATCAAAGCAACTAAAAGAATTATCGACATGAGTTCAAATGGAAGAAAAAAATCGGTTGATAAATGAATTCCAATTTGTTGACTATTATTTATCAAATCTTTTTCTATAATTTGATTTGATCTTGTAGTCCAAATAATTCCGTACCATGACGTATTTAGAATAGTAGTACTTAATAAAACAAAAAGACTAGTACAAATTAACGAAGTAATCCCGTCCCCAATAGTCCAAAGCTTAAAAGCGTTTTCATATTCTGAATCATTGATGAACATTACAGCAAATAGGATTAAAACATTTATAGCTCCCACGTAAATAAGGAGTTGTGCAGAAGCTACAAACTGAGAGTTTGCTAGAATATAGAATAAAGATATACAAACAAGAACCAATCCCAATGAAAAGGCCGAAAAATTTGGATTGGTAAAAAATATAACTCCTAGACTCCCTAATATAAGACCTGATCCCAGAAAGACTAAAAGAAAATCATGTATTGGTCCAGCTAAATCCATTCTAGAAAAAAGAAATAAAAAATAGGACTCTTTCATGATCTTATTGACCTGACCAAGAAAACAATTTAAGTTGCTCTATTTCTATTTAGGATACGTTCTTAATTGTTTACGTGGATATGGGTGCGATTTGCTGTGGGTATTGTTATTGTCCTAATACCATTCAAGACTAGTTTGAAACTATTTGAAATCATTACATTCTTTAATCAAGAATTTTTTTTTATTGAATTGAGGCAAATTCAAAATGGTTTGAATTGTGTAATCATCAATTACTGCTCGTGGTAAACGACCCAAAGCAATTTGATTATAATTTAATTGATGACGATCATATGTAGAAAGCTCATATTCTTCAGTCATTGATAAACAATTTGTTGGACAATATTCAACACAATTACCACAAAATATACAGATTCCAAAATCAATACTGTAATTAAGCAATCGTTTCTTTCGAATATCTGTTTCGAGTTTCCAATCTATAACGGGTAACTCGATAGGGCATACTCGAACACATACTTCACAGGCAATGCATTTATCAAACTCAAAGTGGATTCGACCACGAAAACGTTCTGATGTTATTAATTTTTCATAAGGGTATTGAATAGTTACAGGTAAACGATTGGCATGAGATAAAGTAATCAAAAAACCTTGCCCAATGTACCTTGCCACTCGTACTGTTTGTTGACCATAATTCAAAAACCCAGTTACCATAGGGAACATATCCTAATATATTGATATCAATTTTCAGTATATTTGTTTCTTTCTCTTGTTTTGGATAAGTTATCAATCGAGTTAATAGAGAATAGAAAAATTTCCTATTTTGCTTATAGTGAAAGGAGTTGAGAAGAAGTTGTTAATAATAAATTACCTAAAGAAATAGGTAAAAGAAATTTCCATCCAAGATTTAATAGTTGGTCCATTCTCATCCTAGGTAAAGTCCATCTTGTTGTGATTGCAATGAACAAGAAAAAAAAAGTTTTTGCTAGTGTAATGAAAATACCAATTGTTGTTCCAAAGACTCCGTCCCTATCATTTAGTTCAAAAACCTGAAGGAACGGAATAGATAAATTCCACCCGCCCAAGTAAAGAACTGTTATAAATAATGAAGAAACTAGGAGATTTAGATAGGAAGCAACGTAAAATAAACCAAATTTTATACCTGAATATTCTGTTTGATATCCTGCTACTAATTCTTCTTCTGCTTCTGGTAAATCAAAAGGTAATCTCTCACATTCGGCTAGAGAAGAAATTAAAAAAACAAGAAATCCTATAGGTTGACGCCATAAATTCCACCCTAAAAACCCATATTTTGACTGTGCCTCAACTATATCAACTGTACTTGAGCTATTAGATAATTCTAGTCGGTGATAAGATCGCTATTATCATCGCTATTACAGAACCATACATGAGATTTTCACCTCATATGGCTCCTCAGGGGTCACAAATAAATCTACGGACTGATTCTATTTTTTTAATCTTGATATGTCATCAATCGACTAAAAAAATAGAAAGGTACCGAATTAAACCAATGGAATTCTGTCTGCTATACTAGATAAAATGCGCTTCTGAATTTATCTTATCCTTTACACTTTTATTTTAATTCATTTTTTTTACGAAAAATGAAATTTTTTTCATAAATACCTTTTTAATATGGCTCGAGACCCGAAAAAATGAATAAGAATAAAATTTATTTTTTAGTATAGTAATATTTCATAAAGGATTACTTCGTTCCTGATAGTCATTTACTTAATCCGTGGATAGGAATATATTTTGGATCGGAATTCTGGGGAGTACTACTTGATCATTTCTACTAATTTTAGGCCCCAATTAGTATTTCTTTTATTTTTTTTTTATGAGAAACTTCCCATAACGTAAATAGTCTCTATTACGAATCCTTTGTATACCTTCGTGTTTCTAATCATCCACTTAGTTTTGCTTAATCTCAATCTATACGGTATTCATGTTATGGATGAATACAACCAAAGGCCAGCAAGAATTCCAAGGCATAGATCTTTTTCTCCCGCTTCAAGACATAATGACTAATCGACCAGTTCTTGGGGTAAACAGTTTTTCCTGCTTCGATTTACTTTAATCCCCGTACATAGGAAATGAGACTCAATTTTTTTACTGCCAATTTGCAAGCTGTTTTCTTTCACTCATTTAACTATCTGGTTTATCTAGTTTAGTTCATCAATCCAAATGATGAAAAAGTTATCTTAGTTAAGTTCATTCTTAAGAAATAAGGAAATTTGGCTGTCTCAACGAATCACACGTAGAGATATTGATAATACACATAGAGTTAATGGTATTTCATAACTAATAGATTGGGCAGCAGCCCGTAAACCACCTAAAAAGGAGTATTTATTATTTGATCCATATCCTGACATAAGAAGTCCAATAGGAGCAATACTTGAAATTGCGATCCATAAAAAAACCCCAATACTAAGATCAACGAGAATAAGTCGATAACCAAAAGGAATTACTGAATAACTTAATAGAATTGATATAACTGCTATGGAAGGGCCGATGCTGAATAAACTCCCATCTCCTCGTGATGGAAGAAGGTTCTCTTTGAAAAGTAGTTTTGTTCCGTCGGCTAGAGCTTGAAGAATACCCAGGGGACCCGCATATTCCGGTCCGATACGCTGTTGTATACTTGCGGATATTTTTCTTTCTAACCAAACAATTACTAGTACACATATTGTGATTCCAACTACAAGAATCAAAATAGGTAGAAAAATCCATAGGGTGTCATAGACTTCTTTTACAGATTCTAATTTCGAAAAAGAATTAATAGCTTGTACTTCTGGTGTTTCAATTCTCATTTCAACGATCAACTTCTCCCATAATGATATCTATGCTACCTAGTATTGTCATAATATCAGCCAATTTCATTCTTTTAACTAACTGAGGAAGAATTTGCAAATTGATAAAACCCGGTGGACGAATTTTCCATCTCCATGGAAAAGCACTTTGATCTCCTATCAAGTAAATTCCCAGTTCGCCTTTTGGAGCTTCGACTCTTACATAAAGTTCTTGTTTAGATAGTTCAAAAGTAGGAGATGCCTTTTTACTAATAAATCGATATTCAAAATCATTCCATTCAATATCTCTTACTTTATTAAGGCGTCGGATTTCTAAATTCTCATAAGGTCCCCCCGGAATTCCTTCCAGAGCTTGTTGAATAATTTTTACGGATTCTGCCATTTCACCAATTCGGATTAAATAACGAGCTAGTGAATCTCCTTCTTTCTGCCATTGAATTTCCCAATCAAATTCATCATAACATTCATAATGGTCAATTTTACGAAGATCCCATTCTATTCCGGAAGCCCGTAACATTGGTCCTGACAAACCCCAATTTATTGCTGCTTCCTCGCAAATAATGCCCACTCCTTCAACTCGTTCTAAAAAAATGGGATTTCGTGTAATAAGTTTTTGATATTCCGCAAATCCTGTTAAAAAATATTCACAGAAATCCAAACATTTATCTATCCAACCATAAGGTAGATCAGAAGCTACGCCTCCGATACGAAAATAATTATGCATCATTCTCATACCCGTAGCAGCTTCGAATAGATCATATATTAATTCTCGTTCTCTGAAAATATAAAAGAAAGGGGTTTGTGCACCAATATCTGCCATAAAAGGTCCAAGCCATAACAAATGAGAAGCTATACGACTCAACTCCAGCATAATAACTCTAATATAACTAGCTCTTTTCGGTACTTGAATATTTCCTAATTGTTCTGGTCCATTTACAGTTATTGCTTCTGTAAACATAGTAGCTAAATAATCCCAACGTGTTACATAAGGTAGATATTGTATAATCGTTCGGTTTTCCGCAATTTTTTCCATCCCTCGATGCAAATAACCTAAAATTGGTTCACAATCAATAACATCTTCACCATCTAAAGTAACGATGAGTCGAAGAACCCCATGCATTGATGGGTGATGAGGGCCCATATTAACTATCATGAGATCTTTTCTTGTAGCAGGTACATTCATAAGTTTTTCCGTATTCCTTCTTCCTTCTATGAATTCATAAAATAAGACTTAATAAATCATCAAAACTGATTTTTAATCAGTTTTTAAATTAAATTTTACTTTTTGTTATATCTCGAATATTCAATTGACTTATTAAGTCTTTATAACGGGCTCTATTTTTTTTAGACAAATAAGCTAGTAAACGTTGACGTTTTCCTAAAATTTTTCGTAAACCTCTCTCAGATGAATAGTCTTTTTTGTGCAATTTCAAATGTAAACTAAGCCTTCCTATCGTATTGGTGAAACTGAAAATTTGAAATTCAACAGATCCTTTCTTTTCTTCTTTTATGTCTAAAAATTTTTGCATAATGTGGCAATTTTTTTATTAATTTTTACTATTTTTCTTTTACGAATATGAATTTTACTGATCAGTAATAATAATGGGAGGTATTTTTTTCTGGTATCCACAATAATCAATCCGAATTTCCTTATTGATTCATTTCTGGATCTAATTGATACGTCATTGAATTAGTATTCATGTATAAAAATCGAATGTAAGACAAGGCATGTGCGCAGCTATTTATCCACCCGATATATATGGTAGGGGATAAATAGCTGCGCACAATTGTATCATGAATTCATTTTCAATCGTGAATACATATGTATCCTTAACATACTGATAAGACTACCATTATTTAATCGTGGATACATATGTATCCTTAACATACTGAAACGACTACCATTATTAGTATCAAACCAATAGCGATTCATACAAGCTAAATCTTCTAATCGATAATTGGGCCAAAGAAAGAAAAAGAATTTGAATTTCATGAAATTCTTTTTATCTCTATCAAGATCTTGGCTTTTATCTAAAAATTGACCACAGGTTTTTACCCTGTTCCCATTGCAAAATACTGCATTTTTATCCACACCATTACTATTCCTTGCATTCAAACAACTTAGAATTCGCAATTCTCTACGACGTCTAGACGATAAAATATTTTCAGGAACAAGCAAATCATAATTCTTTTTCTTTCTATTTTTTGGCATAATTAGTCCAATCGATACCTTAAAAAGATTCTTATCCATATTTTCTCTGTCTCTTTTATTTTTTTGTTGAATCGCATGAATCAAAGAAATCTTTATGGTTTGATACATAATCAATTTTACATTATCTTTTACATCTTTTACAGACACACGACCCGGTTCTAGACTCCACATTCCGTTTTCTAGGCCTTTGACACCATCACAATGACTCAACCACAACATCATGTTATTTAGTGTATTCGGATCCACTGCGTTCTTCTTCAACTTGAAAAGCATATCGCCTCTTCTTGCGATTTGGTTATTTTTTCCACAGTCAAGGCTAAGTAGACGTTCAAAGCTAGGTACACGGTCAGGCTTAAATTCATCCATCTTTTCCCATAATTCGAAACTTCCTATAGTATTCCCCCAGTCCAATTGAAAACTCAAATGTATTTTCTTGAGGTTTTTTCTCCCACTCCTAATAAAATTATCAATATCAATTGGGCTGTATACGTCTTCTTCTTCTGTCTTTCTAGCTATTTGCATCTCTGATTTCGTATAATCTTCTTCACCTATGGTTAAAAGTGAATGAATTTGTCTAAACACCGGTCTCTTTTTAAATCCTTCGTTTTTTTTGAACCCAATTTGTGGGAAAAACCAAGGTATCGAATACGGAAGATTTCGTATTTCTTCATTCATTCCCATCCAATCAAAAAGGTTTCTTTTTTGATTGGGTGGCTTGATTTCTTTATGAATTTTGAGATCAAAAAGATCAAGACCTTTCATATCAAAATATTTTCTATCTGTATTTTTCATAAAATGATCTTTTCTTATATAATTTTGAATAGGGCTACTCCCCCCCATATCAACTAAATTCGGTTTATGTATTTGTAATGCTGACCCATAACTATCTGAGTCCTTCTTATCTTGATAATAAATCGATTGATATGATCTTTTCTCATATCTATATGTTTTTTGCAAATGATAGTTTTGGTTTTCCAATAACGAAACCTTTTTCTCTCGTTTAGATGAATTCTGTTTTCGTTTTCTTAAATTTCGATTTTCAACCCTACAATGTTGATTGACTTCACTTCGCCATTCTTGCGGTCCTAATTTCGACCATTTTCGCTCAGATAATTCGTATTGATAATGACTCTTTAACCATTTTATCCATTGATTCTTTTTTAACAAATTTTTCCATCGATTCATTCCAGAATTCTGAAGTTTCTTATGCTTTAATTCGGAAGAAATTATTCCTTGTCTTCGAAAAGAATCTTTTATTTCATTCTTAAGAAATAAAGATGCTCCGTCATATTGAAGGCCAGATCTTAACTTATACAAGTTAATAGCCTGGTTTTGTGATAATTTGTAAAATACATAGTTCTGCGACACGAGGGATAAATTAAAAAAAACCCGCGCCCTGGCCCGCCTCTTCCGCCTCTTCCGAATCTTCATTTTATGAGTAATATGAGAAAGTGAAAGTTTTTTTTGTATAGTCGAAATATGCTCAAATGTGTTTTTCTTTTTCTTTTTTTTTGTTAATTTAAGAAAACGTTTGATAATGCGCATCCACCTAGAAAGACTCTTAATGATAGATCGATAGATCTTTTTAATGGTATATGGAATGATCCCCCAAAAGATATCCGTGTATATACTTTCCCCGATCCATTTTATAAATAAATATGGTTTACGGATTAATCGAGCATTTCTTCTTTTATTTTTCTTTCGAGTTCGTTTCTTGTCTTTTGTAATTCTTTTTATTTCATTTCTGATTGTGCTTATTTTATCAGTCAGCTCTTTCATTTTTTTTTCTCTTTCTGCTTTTTTTTCTTTTTTTTCTTTTTCTGCTTTTTCTGTCGGTGAATAATTTGTCCTATCCATAGATCGGATTTGAATGGATGATTTATGAAAAATCTGATTATTGATTATAGAATTTTTTTTTTTTTCAATAAAACTTTGTATCCTTTTTTGTAGTTCTTGTAGTACCTTTAGTACCTTTAGAAACTTTGTTCTTTTTTTGAACATTTTTAGAACTAGAAAACTCCATTTTCGAATTGCTTTTTTGCTTTTTTTTTTAATGGGTGCAAAAAAATAAGAAAAAGCAGTCGAAAGTAGTTGGTTGGGAGCACCATAATGACGATGAGTTTCCATTCCCGAAGCCGTTAAATAAGAAAAACGTTTTCTTTTTTCGTTTTTCTTTTTCATTGGATCCCTACCAGAAGGTTGTCTCTTAGATCGGTGCCAAGGTTTCAGACGGAAAGGATTTTTTATGATTATATGTAATTGCCTATCCTCGTTTTCCCAGGCCTTAGAAAAGATATCGTCTCGTTGGATTGGCATATCATTATCGTTGCATAGAACATGCACTTCTCTTTTCATATCCCTTATATCCTTGGCCCACTCGGGCTTTTGGAGTAATAATAAACGTACAATATTTTTAGCTAGTATCAATGAAGGTAATAGAATCCATTTTCTAATCTTCGACTGAACTAGTAAAAGACGAGTTCTTGCTATAGATGGATCCTCCCAAAATAAAACGTTATCATAGATCTCTAATACTCTGTCTCTTTCTTTCTCCTCGGCTCGTCGGGGGTCTTCCTCGATGATTTCGTCTTCCAAGTCTCGTTTTTTTTTCAATTCTTCTTCCCATTCTAGTTTGTATTTCAAGTCTATTTTTTCCAATTCTTCGCCCAAACTCTTATAAAATTCTAGTTCTTCGGCTCTTTGGGACCTTCTTTTATTTTTCAATTGGATTCCTGTTATTTTGAAAAAAATGTCTTGTATTCGGTCGGAAATCTCAATTACTCTTGATATTACTTTGTCGAAAAGAGGCTGCATATAAAATACTATCACGTCGAAAAAAAGTGGGGAATGTGCCCTTACTTGAAGTCTTCTCCCAACAACGGTTTTACGCCTTTGAAAACGCATAGAACCTGTGATTATGTTTCGACGAAAATCCGATATACGGGGATAAAATAGCGCACCTATTTCTTTTTTATTTTTATTTTTGTCGTTATTTTTCGTAGTAGAGCTAGAAAAGTCAAAAACTTCCTTTGCAAACTCTCCCATGCGGGTACCCTTCTGCTTATCTTCGGGGCGGTCAACCTTCCGCTTAGTAAAAGTTATACGTTTCTTGGGCCTCCCGCGCATGTGAAACCCTGTTAGCGTCGCTTTCCCCTGTCTTATCGGTTTTCTAGCTTTTTTTCTGGCGCGTTCTACATCGCTGGCTAGTTGGTATGGCCATCGGGGA